CTAACAGACTCTGATGAATTGTATAATCATTGGAATTACACCAATGAACAAAAAAAAAACAACTTCACCAAGGAGTTTAGAAATAGAATAGAAGTTTTAGATAAAGGATATCTTTTTCTGGATATACTCGAAAAAAGGACTCGATTGTGTAATGGTAAGACTAAAAAAGAATACTTACCTAAAATATATGATCCTTTCGTGTATGGACCTTCTCGTGGAAGAATCAAAAAATTATTTTCACCCGAAATCCTAAATAAAACTTATATAAAAAATAAGAGAGGAACAAGTTGGATAAATAAGATTCACGGTCTACTTGTTATTAATAATTTTCAAGAATTTGAACAGACAATAGACAGATTGAATCGAAAATCATTTTCAACAGAAAAAGCCCAGTCTTTATTTCCAGAACACAAACGAGAGCAAATTGATTCAGAAAACCAAATTACAATTTTAAAATTTTTATTCGATGCAGTTATAACCGATCCCAACAATCAAATAATTATAAAAAAATCGATTAGAATAAAAAAAGAAATTAGTAAAAAAGTTCCCAGGTGGTCATACAAATTAATCGATAATTTAGAACAAGAGGAGACAGAACACGAATTTTTTTGGACAGAATAGACAAAACGTTTTATTTTAATATTTCCGCACTGATGAAAGTAATTTTTAGAAATTGGATGTGGAAAAATAAAGACCAAAAACTTTCTGATTATACACACAAAAAGACAAAAAGAGAAAAATATAAAATAAACGAAAAAGCACGTAGAGAAATAGCAGAAACCTGGGAAAACATGTCATTTGGTCAAGCCCTAAGAGGTTATGTGTTAGTAACCCAATCGATTCTTAGAAAATATATTCTATTACCTTCATTGATAATAGCTAAAAATATTGTCCGCATGCTATTATTCCAATTTCCCGAGTGGTCCGAAGATTTAAAAGATTGGAATCAGGAAATGCATGTTAAATGCACCTACGGTGGTGTTCAATTATCCGAAACAGAATTTCCGAAAAACTGGTTAACGGACGGTATGCAGATAAAGATCCTATTCCCTTTTCGCCTGAAACCCTGGCATAGATCTAAGATACAATCCCCCCATAAAAATCCAATAAACAAAAAAAGTGGACAAGAAAATGATTTTTGTTTTTTAACAATTTGGGGAACGCAAACCGACCGGCCTTTTGGTTCTCCCCGAAAACAACGTTCGTTTTTTGAACCCATTTTTAAAGAACTCAAAAAAAAAATTAGAAAATGGAAAAAAAAGTCTTTTCTCGTTTTAAGAGTTTTAAAAGAACGAACAAAATTGCTTCGAAAAGTGGCAAAAGAAACAAAAAAATGGGTCATCAAAAGGATTCCATTTCGAAAAGGAAGAATAAAAGGAATCTTAAAAATTTCAAAAAAAAACTTATTTAGATTGAGAGAAATAGATGAATTGGGCGCAACTAAAAACAATTCGATAATCAGTAACTAAAAAAAATTTAATTCAGATGATTCACGAATCGTCTATTAAAATTCCATCTATGGATTGGACAAATTTCTCACTGACAGAACAAAAACTGAAAGATCTGGCTAATAGAACAAGCATAATCAGAAATCAAATAGATAAAATTACAAAAGAAAAGAAAAAAGGATCGCTAACTCAAGAAATAAGTATTAGTCCGAACAAAACAAATTATTGTGCTAAAATATTAGAATCATCAAAAAAAATTTGGCAGATATTAAAAAAAAGAAATACTCGATTAATCCGCAAATCCTATTTTTTTATAAAATTTTTCATTCATTTCATTCAAAAGATATACATAAATATTTTTCTATCTATCCTTACTATTCCAAGAATCAATCTAAAACTTTTTCTTGAATCAAGAATAAAAAAAATTCAAATTTTTGATAAAAACGTCCACAATCATGAAACAAATCAGGAAATAATTAATAAAACAAATAAAAATAAAAGTCACTTTATTTCGACTATAAAAAAATTAATTTCTAAGATTAGTAATAAGAATTCAAAGATTTCTTGTGATTTATCGTCTTTCTCACAATCACAAGCATATGTATTTTACAAATTGTTACAAGCCCAAGTTATTAACTTTTATAATTTAAGATCCGTTCTTCAATATCATGGAACATCTCTATTTCTTAAGAATGAAATAAAAGATTTTTTTGAAAAACAACGAATATTTAATTACGAATTAAGACATAAACCTTTTTGGAATTTTGGAATAAATCAATGGAAAAACTGGTTAAGCGGTCATTATCAATATGATTTATCTCCGATTAGATGGGTTAGGTTAGTACCACAAGAATGGGGAATTAGAATAAATCAACACTGTATGGTTCAAAATAAGGATTTAACTAAAATAGATTTATATGAAAAAAACAGATTAACTCATTGCGAAAAACTCAATTTTTTTGAAGCAGACCTATTACAGAATCAAAACTATAATTTTAAAAAACACTCTAGACCGGGTTGATTGGATGGGAATGAATGAAGAAATACTAAGTCGTCCTATATCAAACTCAAACCCGGAGCCTTGGTTCTTCCCAGAATTGGGGTTACTTTGCAATGCATATAGAATGAAACCCTGGATCATACCAATCAAATTACTGCTTTTCCATTTTAATGGAAATGAAAATGGTAAGAAAAATATAACTGAAAAAAAAAAGGCAGATCTTTTTATATCCTTGAATCAAAAAAAATATCTTGAAAAGGGAGAAATCCATCTGAATATTTTAATACTTCAGAAGGATTTAACTCTTACCGAATTGATGGAAAAGGGAATGTTGATTATCGAACCCCTTAGTCTGCCTGTAAAAAATGATGGACAATTTTTTATATATCAAACCGTAGGTATTTCATTGGTTCATAAGAATAAGCGCAAAATTCCTAAAAGATACCGAGAAAAGGGATATGTTGATAAGAAAAATTTTGATGAATTCATTGCAAGACATCAAAAAATGACTGGAAATAGAAACAAAAATCATTATGATTTGCTTGTTCCTGAAAATATTTTATTCCCTAAACGTCGTAGAGAATTGAGAACTCTAATTTGTTTCAATTCAAAGAATCGAAATAGTATGCATAGAAATCCAGTATTTTTTAATAATGTAAAAAACGACGGTCACGCTTTGGATAAAAGCAAAGATCTCGCTAGAGAGAAAAAGAAACTAATTAAATTAAAGTTCTTTATTTGGCCCAATTATCGATTAGAAGATTTAATTTGTATGAATCGCTATTGGTTTAATACCAATAATGGCAGTCGTTTCAGTATGGTAAGGATACATATGTATCCACGATTACAAATTCGTTAATAGTACGTCTATCATGTCCCATGTTTGGGATATGAAAACAAAGAAATGGACACATGTCTTGTCTTATATTCCAGTCTAATACTAATTTGTCTAATACTAATTTAATGATATAGATATCAATTAGATCCATAAATGAATTAACAAAATCTTTTTTTTTAGGTCTAACTTTTTCTCTTTTGCATAAATATACCATCCTTTTGGATCCCTAATCAACTTGAAAATTGGATTTATTATTGATTTTATGATTTTATAGGAAGTTCATAACCAACTTAAGATTTTTGTGTATATCAAATTCAAGTAACTAGTATTATTATTACTGATCAGTAAAATTCATATTAAATAAAATAAAAAGAAAGGGGGTTCGTTTTATGGTAAAAAATTCATTCATCTCAGTTATTTTTCAAGAAAAAAAAGAAGAAAACTGCGGATCGGTTGAATTTCAAGTATTCCGTTTCACCAATAAGATACGAAGACTTACTTCACATTTAGAATTGCACAGAAAAGACTATTTATCTCAAAGGGGTCTACGGAAAATTTTGGAAAAACGCCAACGTCTCCTAGTTTATTTGTCAAAGAAAAATAGAGTACGTTATAAAGAATTAATTAGTCAGTTGAATATTCGGGAGTCCAAAAAGCGTTAATTTGAAAAACAATTTTGAATTTTTTTATTTATTCGATTTTGAATCTTAATGAACTTTTTGTCGTTTTCAACAATTCATGTAAGAATGAATAGAGGAAAAACTATGAGTATACTAGCTACAAAAAAAGACTTTATGATAGTCAATATGGGACCTCACCACCCATCAATGCACGGTGTTCTTCGTCTCATCGTTACTCTAGATGGTGAGGATGTTATTGACTGTGAACCTGTATTGGGTTATTTACACAGAGGGATGGAAAAAATTGCAGAAAACCGAACAATTATACAATATCTGCCTTATGTAACCCGTTGGGATTATTTAGCTACTATGTTCACAGAAGCAATAACTGTAAATGGACCAGAACTGTTGGGAAATATTCAAGTACCTAACAGGGCTAGCTATATCCGAGTAATTATGTTGGAATTGAGTCGTATAGCTTCTCATCTGTTGTGGCTTGGCCCTTTTATGGCAGATATTGGTGCACAGACTCCTTTCTTCTATATTTTCAGAGAAAGAGAATTAGTATATGATCTATTCGAAGCTGCCACCGGTATGAGAATGATGCATAATTATTTTCGTATCGGAGGAATAGCGGCTGATTTACCTCATGGTTGGATAGATAAATGTTTGGATTTCTGCGATTATTTTTTAACCGGGGTTGTTGAATATCAAAAACTTATTACGCGAAACCCTATTTTTTTAGAACGAGTTGAAGGAGTAGGCATTGTTGGTGGAGAAGAAGCAATAAATTGGGGTTTATCGGGACCAATGCTACGAGCGTCTGGAATAGAATGGGATCTTCGTAAAGTTGATCATTATGAGTGTTATGACGAATTTGATTGGGAAGTCCAGTGGCAAAAAGAAGGAGATTCATTAGCTCGATATTTAGTCCGAATCGGTGAAATGACGGAATCCATAAAAATTATTCAACAGGCTTTGGAAGGAATTCCGGGCGGACCCTATGAGAATTTAGAAATCCGGTGCTTTGAGAGAGAAAGCGATCCAAAATGGAATGATTTTGAAGATCGATTCATTAGTAAAAAACCTTCTCCGACTTTTGAATTGCCGAAACAAGAACTTTATGTAAGAGTCGAAGCCCCAAAAGGAGAATTGGGAATTTTTATGATAGGAGATCAAAGTGGTTTTCCTTGGAGATGGAAAATTCGCCCGCCGGGTTTTATCAATTTGCAAATTCTTCCTCAATTAGTTAAAAGAAGGAAATTGGCTGATATTATGACGATATTAGGTAGTATAGATATCATTATGGGGGAAGTTGATCGTTGAAATGATAATTGATACAACAGAAGTACAAGATATCAATTCTTTTTCCAGATTAGAATCCTTACAAGAGGTCTCCGGGATCATATGGATGCTTGTCCCTATTTTTACTCCTGTATTGGGAATCACAATAGGCGTATTAGTAATTGTGTGGTTAGAAAGAGAAATATCCGCAGGAATACAACAACGTATTGGGCCTGAATACGCCAGCCCTTTGGGAATTCTTCAAGCTTTAGCAGACGGGACAAAACTACTTTTCAAAGAGAATCTTCTTCCATCTAGAGGAAATACTCGTTTATTCAGTATTGGACCATCTATAGCAGTCATAGCAATTCTACTAAGTTATTCAGTAATTCCTTTTAGTTATAACCTTGTTTTAGCTGACCTCAATATCGGTATTTTTTTATGGATTGCCATTTCAAGTATTGCTCCTATTGGACTTCTTATGTCCGGATATGGATCAAATAATAAATATTCCTTTTTAGGTGGTCTGCGAGCTGCTGCTCAATCGATTAGTTATGAAATACCATTAACTTTATGTGTTTTATCAATATCTCTACGTGCGGTTCGCTAAAACCTAAGCTTTTCTTTTTCGCTCTAGAAAAAAAAAATTGAAGAGATATCTTGATTTTTTTATTCATTTATTTATTCTTTCGGTTAATAAAAGAAATTAGATAGTTATATATGAGTGAAAGAAAACAACTTCTAAATTCGCAGTAAAAGTGGATTGAGTCTCATTTCCTATGTACAAGAGTTAAGGGGAAGTAAACAAAAGTGGAAGAAGCGCTTTACCCCAAGATTGGTTGATTGGTCATCCTAGCTTGAAGCGGGCTCAAAAGATCAACCATATGGCATTTTCACTGGGGGTTGTATGTATTACAATACATAGATTCCAAAACGGGGGATTGAAAAAAAAAAAATGGGTGGATAGTAAGGAACACCAAAATACACACAACGGATTAGTAATGGAGATTATGTAAATTATCTAAAAGGATACTTCTGCATAACATAAACAGAATACTAATTGGGGCTTTAAGTTGGTAGAAATGATCAGGCAGTACTCCCCACAATTCCGATCCAGAGTATGCTCCTATCCACTAATTAAAGAAATGACTATCCGGAACGAAATAATCCTTTATTTTTTTTAAGCCCCCCTTTTTCTCCGAAAGAAGAAGAGGAACAAAAAAAGTAGAACAAATAGAATTACAATATAAAAAAAAGGGATCCTTTTATTCTTTCTTTCATATATTCATAGAAATCAAATCAATCATTCATGAACTAATGGAATGTCTAATTCTTTTTCGGAATCAAAATAAAAGGATGGGTTGAAATATCTATTGATATTTCTACAAAGAGTATTTTATTGAAGGGTTGATTAAGTTATTACTCAACACAGAAAAATTGAAATTATTAAAGGATGAGATTAATTCAGAAATCCTCTTTTTTTTATCCTTATAGCAGACAGAATTCCATTGGTATAATTGGGGCCCGTCCGCTAGATTTTCATTTTGACTCTATCTATCCTATAACCATATCAAGCTAACTAATACTGGCCCGGTCCTTACATTTATTTGTGGCCCTGAGGAGCCGTATGAGGTGAAAATCTCATGTACGGTTTTGTAATAGCGATGGGAACAGTAATGTTCTCACCGACTATGATTATCTAACAGTTCAAGTACAGTTGATATAGTTGGGGCGCAAGCAAAATATGGGGTTTGGGGGTGGAATTTGTGGCGTCAACCTATAGGGTTTATCGTTTTTCTAATTTCTTCCCTAGCGGAATGCGAGAGATTACCTTTTGATTTACCAGAAGCAGAAGAAGAATTAGTAGCAGGTTATCAAACCGAATATTCAGGAATCAAATTTGGTTTATTTTACGTTGCTTCCTATCTAAATCTATTAGTTTCCTCATTATTTGTAACAGTTCTTTACTTGGGGGGTTGGAATCTTTCCATTCCATATATATTTGTTCCTGAGCTATTTGAAATAAATAAAGCGGATGGAATCTTTGGAACGACAATTGGTATCTTTATTACATTAGCTAAAACTTATTTGTTCTTGTTCATTCCTATTACAACAAGATGGACTTTACCTAGACTAAGAATGGACCAACTATTAAATCTTGGCTGGAAATTTCTTTTACCTATTTCTCTCGGTAATCTATTATTAACAACTTCTTCCCAACTCCTTTCCCTGTAAAGAAAAAGGGAATACGATATTTGCCACTTGTCTCAAACAAGAGAAAGAAAGAAACTCAAATTATTCAGAGATATTCACGATATGTTCCCTATGGTAACTGGATTCATGAATTATGGTCAACAAACAATACGAGCTGCAAGGTACATTGGTCAAAGTTTCATGATTACCTTATCCCAAGCAAATCGTTTACCTGTAACTATTCAATATCCTTATGAAAAATTAATTACATCGGAGCGTTTTCGCGGTCGAATCCATTTTGAATTTGATAAATGTATTGCTTGTGAAGTATGTGTTCGCGTCTGTCCTATAGATCTGCCTGTTGTTGATTGGAAATTGGAAACAGATATTCGAAAGAAACGATTGCTTAATTACAGTATTGATTTTGGAATTTGTATTTTTTGTGGTAACTGCGTTGAGTATTGTCCAACAAATTGTTTATCAATGACTGAAGAATATGAACTTGCTACTTACGACCGTCATGAATTGAATTATAATCAAATTGCTTTAGGTCGTTTACCAATGTCAGTAATTGACGATTTTACAATTCGAACAGTTTTGAATTCGCCTCAAAGAAAAAATGGGTAAACCTCTTAATTTCCAATTACTAAGGTTCAGTTTTGGTATATTTGTATTGAAAGTCTATTAATATATACATAATATTGGTATTTTGTATTGAAAGTCTATTAATATATACATAATATACATAATTTTTTCGAACTATATAGGTTCAATTTCAAATGTCCATTTCGAATAAAGAAAAGAACGAAATTGATCCAATAGCTGTACCCGCATAAATTCCCACTTAGTAGATTAGAATTTAATTCAATTGGGAATGTCTCATAAAAAAACTTTTCCTGGTCGGTTCAATAAGGTCATGAAAAACATTTCGATTTATTTATTTCTTATTTTAATATAATGGATTTGCCTGGACCAATACATGATTTTCTTTTAGTTTTTCTGGGATCGGGTCTTATATTAGGAGGTCTGGGAGTGGTATTACTTACCAACCCAATTTATTCGGCCTTTTCTTTGGGATTGGTTCTTGTTTGTATATCCTTATTCTATATTCTATCAAATTCCCATTTTGTAGCTGCCGCACAGCTCCTTATTTACGTGGGAGCTGTAAATGTTTTAATCATATTTGCTGTAATGTTCATGAATGGTTCAGACTATTCCAACGATTTGAATTTTAATCTTTGGACTATTGGTGATGGGGTTACTTCCCTGGTTTGTACAAGTATTTTTTTTTCGCTAATCACTACTATTCTAGATACGTCGTGGTACGGGATTATTTGGACTACACGATCCAACCATATTATAGAACAAGATTTGATAAGTAATAGTCAACAAATTGGAATTCATTTATCAACAGACTTTTTTCTTCCATTTGAACTTGTTTCAATAATTCTTTTAGTTGCTTTGATAGGTGCAATTGCCGTGGCTCGTCAGTAAAAACTCTTTATAACTAGCAACAGCAATCCAAATTCAACCTTTTTCTGTGTTATCACATCTTTTTCCCTTCAATTCTAGTTGAATAGTATTCATGTATAAATAGAAAATAAAAATAGAAATTTTTTTATTCGATCTACTATCAATATATTCTTTTGTTCCGTACTTGTTATATTCTAAGCAATCGAATCACTTGAATTATTGTTCATATTGAAATGAATCGAAATTGATACGGAGTTGGTCAATGATGCTCGAGCATGTACTTGTTTTGAGTGCCTATTTATTTTCGATCGGTATCTATGGATTGATCACGAGCCGAAATATGGTTCGGGCCCTGATGTGTCTTGAACTTATACTAAATGCGGTTAATATAAATTTCGTAACATTCTCTGATTTTTTTGATAGTCGACAATTAAAAGGAGATATTTTCTCAATTTTTGTTATAGCTATTGCAGCCGCTGAAGCAGCTATTGGATCAGCTATTGTTTCCTCAATTTATCGTAACAGAAAATCGACTCGTATCAATCAATCGACTTTGTTGAATAAGTAGTATTTAGAATAATAGCCATCAATTCGACTTAGCATATATAATATGTCGTAACCTCGATCATATTTGTGAAACCGGAAGAAATCAAAGTATCCTTGTTCCCTCTTAGGAGTTGATCCAGAAGTGGATTAATTAGAAAAATTCTGGTAAATCATTGATTCATCTGGTGTTTAAATATATGATGTTTCCAAATTGACTAGATCGAAAATTTAAGAGTTCAAAAATTGATAGATCCAATGTCACATGCAGTAAAGATTTATGATACATGTATAGGGTGTACTCAATGTGTCCGAGCTTGCCCCACAGATGTATTAGAAATGATACCTTGGGACGGATGTAAAGCAAAGCAAATTGCTTCGGCTCCAAGAACAGAGGACTGTGTTGGTTGTAAGCGATGTGAATCCGCCTGTCCAACGGATTTCTTGAGTGTTCGAGTTTATTTATGGCATGAAACAACTCGAAGCATGGGTCTAGCTTATTGATATTGATACGTTCCCGAAAACCCCACTTGAATACATTTTGAATACAGTTTCTTTTTTTTACCGATTACCCACAAAACCCCGTACTCGAAAAAGAAAAACAAAATAAGAATATATTCTCTTTTCGAGCACGGGTTTTTATGGTCCAAGTGTATCTTGTCTTTACCACGAATTATTTTCCTTGGTTAACAATAATTGTAGTTTTTCCAATCGCCGCAGGTTCTTTAATTTTCTTTCTCCCCCATAGAGGAAATAAGGTGACGAGAGGGTATACCATATATATATGTGTCTTAGAACTCCTTCTAACGGCCTATGCATTCTGTTATCATTTCCGATTGGACGATCCATTAATCCAGCTGGCAGAGGATTATAAATGGATCAACGTTTTTGATTTTGACTGGCGATTGGGAATAGATGGACTTTCCCTAGGACCTATTTTACTGACGGGATTTATTACCACTTTAGCTACTTTAGCGGCTCGGCCAGTTACTCGGAATTCCAGACTATTCCATTTCCTGATGTTAGCGATGTACAGCGGCCAAATAGGACCATTTTGTTCTCGGGACCTTTTACTTTTTTTCATCATGTGGGAGTTAGAATTAATTCCCGTTTATCTACTTCTATCTGTGTGGGGTGGAAAGAAACGTCTTTATTCAGCTACAAAGTTTATTTTGTACACTGCAGGAGGTTCCGTTTTTCTATTAATAGGTGTTTTGGGTATCGGTTTATATGGTTCCAATGAACCAACATTAAATTTGGAAACATTGGCTAATCAATCGTATCCCGTGGCACTGGAAATAATATTCTATATTGGATTTCTTATTGCTTTTGCTGTCAAATCACCGATTATACCCTTCCATACATGGTTACCAGACACCCACGGAGAGGCGCATTACAGTACTTGTATGCTTTTAGCCGGAATCTTATTAAAAATGGGGGCGTATGGGTTGGTTCGGATCAATATGGAACTATTACCGCGCGCTCATTCTATATTTTCTCCCTGGTTCATGATAGTAGGTACGATGCAAATAATTTATGCAGCTTCAGCATCTCCTGGCCAACGGAATTTAAAAAAAAGAATAGCTTATTCCTCTGTATCTCATATGGGTTTCATAATTATAGGAATCGGCTCGCTAACCGATACAGGACTTAACGGAGCCATTTTACAAATAATTTCTCATGGATTTATTAGTGCTGCACTTTTTTTCTTGGCAGGAACGAGTTATGATAGAATACGTCTTGCTTATCTCGACGAAATGGGCGGGCTGGCTATCCCAATTCCAAAGATATTCACGCTATTCAGTATCTTATCGATGGCTTCCCTTGCATTGCCGGGCATGAGTGGTTTTGTTGCGGAATTGATAATATTTTTGGGAATAATTACCAGCCAAAAATTTTTGTTAATGCCAAAAATCCTAATCACTTTTGTAATGGCAATTGGAATGATATTAACTCCTATTTATTCATTATCTATGTCACGGCAAATGTTCTATGGGTACAAGCTATTTAATGCTCCAAACTCTTATTTTTTTGATTCTGGACCACGGGAGTTATTTGTTTTGATCTCTATTCTTCTACCCGTAATAGGTATTGGTATTTATCCGGATTTCGTTCTCTCATTATCAGTGGACAAGGTCGAAGCTATTATATCTAATTTTTTTTTATAGATAGTTTTCATGAATAAAACAAAAAAAAAATGAAAAAGCAATTCCATGATTTTAAAAATAGTTCGTTGTCCAATGAAAAAAGAAGTCTTTTTTCTTCTCTTAAGTTTAAGTTAAATAAAAAAAAAACGAAGTAAAAAATATTTGATTCAAAAGGTTCTCGGCGTCTTACACTAAGGTTCGTTTCGATATATGCGCCGTCCTATATTTGGATTCATTAAGCCCTTTCTTCTTCAATTCAAGTAGATGTTAATTAAATGAACCATAACTATGTAACCCTATTCCTAATAGATTGACCCCGAAATAGCATATCCAAATTATAAGAAAGCCCAGAGAAGCCACAATTGCGGAATTTACACCTTCCAAATTTGTATTTGTTCGAGTATGTAAATAAATACCGAATATAGTCCAAGTAATAAATGCCCAAGTTTCCTTGGGATCCCAATTCCAATATGATCCCCATGCTTCATTAGCCCATACTGCTCCCGAAAGAATACCTATGGTTAAAAAGATAAATCCTAAACTAATAATACGATAACTCCAACGATCCAATTGTTGAATCACTTGATACCTGTAAAAATTTCTCGCAGAAAGAAAATAAGTATTTAGTAAAAGATTACTTTTTTTATTCATGTATTGGATTTCGCCGAAGCAAAATGACTCATTTCCATTTAAAAAATTATTGCTTTTCCCAAAAATCCTTATAACTTTTCGAAATGTAATGACTAGCAGAGCTGTGGATAATAATGATCCACATAAAAGAGCTGCATAGCCTAATACCATCATACTTACGTGCATCATTAACCACTGGACTTGAAGAGCGGGTACTAATATGCCGGATTGATGCAGTTTGGTTAAAAAACCCGAAGTAGCAAAGCCTTGGGTAAAAATAGCACTTGGCGCGGTTATAGTGCTTAAATGATTTTTAGGATTTTTAAAATAGAAAATCCTATGAATAATGGAGAAACTCCATGAAAGAAAGATTAATGATTCGTATAAATCACTTAATGGGAAATGCCTCGAATAAAGCCAACGAGTGATTAATAATCCTGTTAGACAGAAAACAGTAGCTATCATCCCCTTTTCTGATGAATCATATAGTCCTTTGATTTCATCGACTAATAAGGTTATCAAATGAATTGTAATTCCAATTGAAACGACTGAAAAGGATATATGAGTTAATATATGCTCTAAAGTTGAAAATATCATAAAAAAAAAAAAAAAAAAAGAAAAGCGAGAATCCCTTAAGTATACAGAATGGGAATCATAAATTAAATTCATTGACGGGCTTTTTGTATATCTTTTCGAAGATGCTATGCCGCCACTCGGACTCGAACCGAGATGCTCTAGCACTGCTTCCTAAGAGCAGCGTGTCTACCGATTTCACCATAGCGGCTTGCTCAAAATAATAATAACCTATTTTTACCCAATCGTCGAGATTAAAAGACTCAATTTCAATGAAACCATTTTTCTTTTTAGGAAGCATTCAAGAATAAAAATTAATTGTTAAATTGTTAGGTTTTTTTTTTCAGTATTAATTTGTGCTAGGATTTATCAAACCAATTAGGTTTTGGGTTGGACCATATTATATAAAAATTTTTTGATTTCTATCGTAATTGTAATTGTACTCGACTTCGAAAAATTTTTTATAAATTGGAATTCTAAAGATATATATTTTTTGATTGATCCTTCCTTTCAAACATAGGATTTTTTTTGAATCACTTAAAATTTTCACACTATTCGTATACAATATCTGCCTAAATGGGAAAGGGTGCTTTTCGCAATTGGAATGCAAGTGCGAGATATGGGGTATATAGTGATATAGTGATATAGTAATTCAGAAAAATAATAATTTAGAAAGTTACAAAAAAGTTTTATACTAAATCAATTAGTTTTAACGACCCATTGATTTTTCCTAACGTTGGTTTTGCCTAAAGATTTTATATCTCCTCTTTTATAGTCTAAATAGAAAAAAAAAATTATTATTGTGTTATTTATAAGTGGGTGGGGTGATGGGGAAAATAAGAATCCCCATCTTGGGACTAAAAAAAATATTCAAATAAAAAGAAAGGTGAAACTTTTTAGTTTGTCTTGATTCTGTTTTCAAATAAAAAAAAAGTACCATTTTTTCGAATTCGACAAATCAATTGGTTCAAAACACTAGGGAATGGAAATCGTTACTTACTTATTTTTAGTTCGATTTTCCTATTCTATATTATAGAGTATAAATTCGAAACAAAATTAACTCATTTTTCGAGTCAGGCTGAGTCGGATTATTCCAGCGTTTTCTTATTTATTTGACGTAAACGTAAAAAAAACTTTTTGAATTCCCGGTAGAAAGGGATTTCGCTAATGAAAAAGCTTTCAACGCTGCCCAATATCCCCCCTTTTTCCAAATCTTTTTACGAATACGTTTTTTTAATATAGAAGTACGTTTTTTTGGAACTGCCATTCAAAAAATAAAAGGTTATTTATTGATCAAATTGGATGTGAAAGACATCTATTGTTTAAAAACAAATCATTTTTTATTTTTACTATTCATTTCATTATCTGTCTATTTATTCTCTAAATTATACTACCCTTCTAAAAAAAAGAAATAGAAATATGTGAAAATGGCATAAAATCTTACTAGAACAAAAAAAACAATATGATATAGGAGTTTTTCAATTTCTATTCCATAAATATCCGCGAAAGAATAATTCATATTTCCGAGTTATTGGTGGTACCTTTATATACCTATTCAAATCGATATCTATAGGGTGAATTATGCCATATAATAGAAATCGAATTGGTTGAAAATAAAGTTAAAGGCAAAAGTCCTTTCGTTTCTATTTCTGTCTATTTTCGGCATGCTACATTTCTATATGAAAAATATATCGAACAGGTTTTACCTACCTAATAAAAAAAAATTCATCTTTTTTTTTTTCTAGTAATTAGTTATTAACTGGAAGACAATTAATCCGGTACGAAATTAATTAGTTAATGATTCTGAATAAACAACGAATAAACAAACAAAAATACTTAGTTCTTAGTTTATTGGGGAAAGGTATAGTCATCCTATGATTTATATCAAAATCAAGTACTTAATTTGGTATAATTCTTTACTCTTGATCTATGTACATAAATTATTGTAATAGGCAATATGTAATAGACAAATAATAATTGAAATTTGAATTTGCTCCATCTTCATAAAAATCTTACTTAGTCAAAAAGAATTATTTATTTTTGACTAGTAACTTAGTTATATCATTTGATTGCTTTGAACTGTGAATTTAAAAGATTCAAAATAACTATGAATAGAAAATTTTATTTACGTTTTTTTAATACCTTAATTTTTTTTATTAATCTCTTTTAAAAGAGATAAGAACTGGTGAATCAGAAACAATTAATTAAGAATAAAAAAAGTTATTATTATTTTATGGAACATACATATCAA